AACATAATATAACCCAATTGAGACATTGTAGAATAGGCTAAACTTCTCTTAATGTCTCTTTGAGCAAGAGCTAAAGTAGCTCCTAATAGTACCGTTATTACACCTATCAAAGAAATGAGATTCATTATGTAAGGTATGACTGTGAAAAGCGGAAGAAATCGAGCAACAAGAAAAATGCCTGCTGCTACCATAGTAGCAGCATGGATAAGAGCTGAAATAGGAGTAGGCCCCTCCATGGCATCAGGTAACCATACATGAAGGGGAAATTGTGCGGATTTAGCAACTGCACCGACGAATAATAGGGAGGCACACAGAGTAGCAAATAAAGAGTTGACCCCATTATTACGGATCAGGTTATTGAAGATTTCGAACAAATCTCGAAATTCGAAACTCCCTGTTATCCAATAAAAACCTAAGATTCCTAATAATAACCCAAAATCCCCTACACGATTAGTTACAAACGCTTTTTGACAAGCATTTGCGGCAGCCGGTCGTGTGAACCAAAAACCTATTAATAAATACGAACACATTCCCACTAGTTCCCAAAAAATATGAATTTGTATCAAATTGGAACTAGTAACTAATCCCAACATGGAAGTATTGGAAAAACTCATATAAGCAAAAAATCTCAAATATCCTTGATCATGAGACATATAATTGTCACTATAAATAAGAACCATGATTCCAACCGTAGTGATTAGTATTGACATAATAGAAGTAAGTGGATCGATCAAGTAGCCGAACTCTAAGGAAAAATCAGTATTGATGGTCCAAGACCATAGATGTTGATAGATAGAACTGCCATTTATCTGTTGAATAGACAGATCGGACGAAAAAACCATAACTATACTTAGCAATGAAACACTAGGAAAAGTCCACATACGACGCAGATTTTTTGTTGCGGTCGGAACAAGCAGAAGTCCCAACCCTATTGACATAGTAACTGGAAGTAGAGCGAAAGGTATGATCCATGCATATTGATATGTATGTTCCATAAGAAAATCAAACTTTCTTTTTTTATTCTTATTAATTGTTTCCCATTCACCAGCCCTTATTTCTTCCGGAAGGAGCAATAATCAAATAAAAAAAAAAAAAATCAAGATATACAAGATATAAAAGAACTCAAATATGATTTTTCATTCTTAATTATTCTGATTCTTTCCAAACTATTGAAAAAAAAAAACAAAAAATTCAAATAATCAAGTTACTAGTTAAAAGCTACTACCTAGTTATTAACGAAGATATTTATTAAAATAAAAAATACGAGATTTTCAATTATTCTACTATATACATACGATACGGTGATTTCTATCCATATTTATATCAATATAGTAAGGAAAAAGAATGATACCCAAATTTCAAGTACTTTATTCTGATATGTATCGTAGGATCTGCCAATAACTCGATCCAATAAACCTAGTTTTTTTTTAGTTTCTTCGGAGTCATTAACTAAAACAAATTCTGGAATTGATTGGCTTCTAGTCCAATAAAACAAACTTATGTTTATGTGTTTATAAAAAATCCTAGAATACTTGTCACTTCGCATAGAACTAAAAAGAGAGATTACTCAAATTCCCTTTATTTTATCAAGTAATGTATTGTTTAACGGATTAACTACTTTAGATTTAATTTCAATTTAAATTATGTGGACTCTATCTCCGAGCTTGATCAATTAATAGAAAAAGGTTACATTCATTATTGGTTTCCTAAATTAGGAAAGGGCTCTTAAGCTTTTCGATTTATTAAAAATAACATTTATAATATATATATATATTATCTAAATAGACTGAGATATGAATTGGAACCTTTTTAATTCTTATCAATGGCATCCGATTCAACGGTAGTAGATCCCGCCCGTAGACATAGATTGAATAAAGATATGAAGCCCCCAATCAGTACAAATTATTCTTTCTTCGAACATTGGATGTAATGGAAATGTGAAAAAAAAAAATTCCCTTGAAAATCACATCGTTTTTTCTTTTTTCTTCTATTTCATTTCTTTTTTTATCCTTAATGATACCATATGCGATGCTGATCTATCTGTATCCATACTCTTCTATGTTATGAAGTAAGCATAAGTATCGGCTATGGAATAAAGATAGATAATGAATAGTTAATAGAAAGAACAATCTATTTTGAATTGAACAATAAATGTCTTTCACGTCCAACTATAAAAATGAGTGACCCTTTTATTTTGAAATGGCGGTTCCAAAGAAACGTACTTCTCTGTCAAAAAAGCATATTCGTAGAAATATTTGGAAAGGAAGGGGATATCAGGCCGCGGCAAAAGCTTTATCTTTAGCTAAATCTATTTCTACCGGGCATTCAAAAAGTTTTTTTGTGCGACAAACAAGTAATAAAGCCTTGGAATGATCTGAATCTGCATCAGCATGACTCGATGAATTGGATGATTAAATTTATAAGATGAAGAATTCACATTAACTAATGTTTTGAACTCATCAATATGAGATAGAACTAGCTGTTGTGGTATGTAGAATATGAAGTATTCTGTATACTAGGTTCTAAAAATGATTTCTTTTTTTGTTTGAAAAAAAAAAAAAAGAAAGAAAAAGAAGTAGTTAGACACAAAATACAAGGTTTCACCTTTCATTGATTGGTTTTTATAATTCGCGAGATGGGGATTGTAACTTTCCCCATCGATTCATTTTTCACAATAACAAAACTCTTACCTTTTTTCTTAGGAAGGGATTGCCTTATTGGATTATGTATCTCCAATAGTTATACATCATTAAGATTTTTGGAAAATCTGAAACAAGTATGAACGAGGTTAGAGCCCCCTTTTTTGTTCCAAAGTAAGGCGGGGGTAAGATTCATAGTCAAAGTCAATGGATTATTGAAACTAATTGATTAAAATATACATTTTAAAACTTTGATTTGTAGCTCTCTGAATCACTACATATCTACAAGGACTCCCTCTTGTTTCGAACAGATAAAAAAAAAAACAAAATAATAAAACTGCCAGGATCCCATTTAGATCGATATTTATGTACTAAATAATGAGTCAATCTTACGTTACGTAATCCAACCCCAATGGATCCTATCCCATGTTTGAGCTGGAGGATCGATCAATCGATATATCTAGATCCAATATCTAAATTATTTTATCTATTAATATTAGATTTCAAATCTATATATAAAGAGATCTTATCAGTTTAAATTTGATTTTCTAAGTTTTCTAAGTTAAAGTACATACAGTAGAATTCCGATAAAGATTGAAACTCTTTTGTTATACGATATGCCCGGTCCAATACCTAATGGGTTTGGTAAATCCTCACACAAATTATGTTCTGTATACAATGAAGATCCCAATCATTAATCCATCTTTGATACCAAACTATCCAAATTTTCATAGAAATCCTTTGGATGTAGTGATGAAGTTGTGATATATAAAAAATCTTGTTTTATTTTGTTCATTGAATGAAAAATGAATCTTTTTCATTTCGGATCTATCAAATCAGATAAATGAGAAATGAATCGTCAAAAAATTAGAAAAAAATTCTTAGTTCTATACCTGGACTCAGGGCATAACCGTCTAGTTCCAACTATTCCAGAAGAACTTATAATACGGAAAAGCCCGCTGTTTAAAACGACCCCCTGCCACGATACTAAGGATTATTGAGCGTTTAAATATTTATTTGAACGGGTCTTTATTCATCGATTCTAACATTTCCTAAAATAGATTGCATTAAATCCCTCAATCTCGACGATTGAACATCATATGCACTATGATTATTTCGATGATGCCGCCATGGTGAAATTGGTAGACACGCTGCTCTTAGGAAGCAGTGCTAGAGCATCTCGGTTCGAGTCCGAGTGGCGGCATCCTCTAAAAAAGGCACAATAGATCCTATAATGAATTCAATTCCGGATTTCCATTCCGTAATTGGGGATACCCCCCTAAAAAAAATTATGATATTTTCCACTTTAGAACATATATTAACTCACATCTCTTTTTCTATCATTTCAATTGTTATTACGATTCATTTGATGACCTTATTAATCCATGAAACCGTAGTACTATTTGATTTGTCAGAAAAAGCCATGATGGCTACCTTTTTCTGTATAACAGGATTATTAGTTACTCGTTGGATTTATTCGAGACATTTGCCGTTAAGCGATTTATATGAATCTGTAATGTTTCTTTCATGGAGTTTCTCCATTATTCATATGTTTCCTAAAAGACGGAACCAGAAAAGTTATTTAAGCGCAATAACCGCGCCAAGTGCTATTTTTACCCAAGGCTTTGCCACTTCGGGTCTTTCAACCGAAATGCATCAATCTGCAATATTAGTACCTGCTCTACAATCCCAGTGGTTAATGATGCACGTAAGTATGATGTTATTGAGTTATGCAGCTCTTTTATGTGGATCGTTATTATCCGTAGCTCTTTTAGTCATTACATTTCGAAAAAACCTAGATATTCCTCGCAAAAGCAATCATTTATTAATTGGGTCATTTTCCTTTGTGAATGAAAAAAGAAGCGTTTTACAAAACACTTCTTTTCTTTCATTTAGAAATTATCACAGGTATCAATTAACTCAACAATTAGATCAGTGTAGTTATCGTGTCATTAGTCTAGGGTTTACTTTTTTAACCATAGGTATTCTTTCGGGAGCAGTATGGGCTAATGAGGCATGGGGGTCTTATTGGAATTGGGACCCCAAGGAAACTTGGGCATTTATTACTTGGACCATATTCGCGATTTATTTACACAGTAGAACAAATCAGAGCTTTCAGGGTGTGGATTCGGCAATTGTGGCTTCTATAGGATTTCTTATAATTTGGATATGCTATTTTGGGGTCAATCTATTAGGAATAGGACTCCATAGTTATGGTTCATTCACATTAACAACTAATTGAAGAAAGGGCCTGAAGAATACATAGGAACATCGTCCCGTATATTATATAAAGAAGGTTTGTGCAAGTTTTTTCGAACCATTTGAATCACTACTTGATTCAAATGGTTCGAAAAAACTTTAGATGTATCTGATTATAATTCACTTCATTTTTTTTTCTTTCATTGAACGCTTTTAAAAATCACACAGTTCTTTTACATTAATGTAATGTCTTATTGATGAAAACTATTTATGAAAATAAATAGATAGAATAGCTTCTATCCTGTCAATTGATAGCGAGAGAACGAAATCAGGATAAATACCAATACCTATTACAGGTAGAAGGATACAGACCGAAACAAATAGTTCTCGTGGTCCAGAATCAAAAAAATAAGAGTTTGGAACGTTGAATAGCTTGTAGCCATAGAACATCCGACGTGACATAGATAATGAATAAATAGGAGTTAATATCATTCCAATTGCCATTACGAAAGTTATTAGTATTTTTGGCATTAAAAGATATTTCGGGCTAGTAATTATTCCAAAAAATACTACTGATTCCGCAACAAAACCACTCATTCCTGGCAATGCAAGAGAAGCCATCGAGAAGCTACTGAACATGGTAAATATTTTTGGCATTGGGATAGCTATTCCTCCCATTTCGTCGAGATAAACAAGACGTATTCTATCGTAGCTCGTTCCTGCCAAGAAAAAAAGTGCAGCACCAATAAATCCATGAGAGATTATTTGTAAAATGGCTCCATTGATTCCCGTATCGGTTATGGAACCAATTCCTATAAGTGTGAAACCCATATGAGATACGGAAGAATAGGCTATTCTCTTTTTTAAATTGCGTTGACCGAAAGAAGTTGAAGCTGCATAGATTATTTGAATCGCTCCTACTATCATCAACCAGGGAGAAAATATAGAATGAGCATGGGGTAATAATTCCATATTGATCCGAACCAATCCATACGCTCCCATTTTTAATAAGATTCCCGCTAGAAGCATACATGTACTGTAATGTGCTTCTCCATGGGTATCTGGTAACCATGTATGTAGGGGTATAATCGGCGATTTGACAGCATAAGCAATAAGGAAGCCAATATAGAATATTATTTCCAATCCCAAAGGATACGATTGATTAGCTAATGTTTCAAAATTTAATGTTGGCTCATTGGAGCCATATAAACCCATACCCGGAACTCCCATTAAGAGAAAAATAGAACCCCCCGCTGTGTACAAAATAAACTTTGTAGCTGAGTACAGACGTTTCTTCCCTCCCCATATGGATACAAGTAGGTAAACAGGAATTAATTCTAATTCCCACATGAGGAAAAAAAGTAAAAGGTCTCGAGAGGAAAATGATCCTATTTGACCACTATACATTGCTAACATCAGGAAATGGAACAATCGCGAATCTCTAGTAACTGGCCGAGCCGCTAAAGTAGCTAAAGTAGTGATGAATCCCGTCAGTAAAATGGGTCCTATGGAAAGTCCATCGATTCCCGGTCTCCAGTGAAAATCAAAAGTATTTATCCATTTATAAGCCTCTTCTAATTGGATTAATGGATCGTCCAATTGGAAATGATAACAGAACGCATAGGTCGTTAGAAGGAGTTCTAATAAGCATATACAAATAGTATACCACCGAACCACCTTATTTTTATTCCCTCTACGAGGGAGAAAGAAAATTGACGAACCCGCGGATATCGGCAAAACAACAATTATTGTTAACCAAGGAAAATAACTCGTGGTAAAGACAAGATAGACTTTGACCAGAAAAACCCGCGCTCGGAATAATTTCTCGAGTACGGGTTTTTGTCGGTAAAGAGGAATCAAATGGATTCAAGTGGATTTTTCTAGAACGTATCAATAAGCTAGACCCATGCTGCGAGTTGTCTCATGCCATAAGTAAACCCGAACACTCAAGAAATCCGTTGGACAAGCGGATTCACATCTCTTACAACCTACACAGTCCTCTGTTCTTGGAGCAGAAGCAATTTGTTTAGCTTTACATCCGTCCCAAGGTATCATTTCCAATACATCTGTGGGGCAGGCTCGTACACATTGAGTACACCCTATACATGTATCATAAATCTTTACTGAATGCGACATTGGATCTATAAATTTTTTGAACTTTATGAATTTTCGATCTGGCTTCATTAGTAATTGAATTATATATATTATGTTGTAGATGCCAGACGAATCAGTGGTTTACCAGAACTTTTTTGATAATCAATCTATTTCTGGATCTGTTCATGAGCAAGGGCCAAGATACTTTGATTTCTTACGTTTCAACAAGCATGGTCATACGAATCATACATGCTAGTTCTAAATTAGTGAATATTTTGTGGATATCTGTCTTTATTTATATCATTAATACTATTTATTCAACAAATTCGATTGATTGATACGAGTTGATTTTCTGTTACGATGGATCGATGAAACAATAGCCGGCCCAATAGCTGCTTCAGCGGCTGCAATAGCTATAACAAAAATCGAGAAAATATCTCCTTTTAATTGACGACTATCAAACAAATCAGAAAATGTTACGAGATTTATATTAACCGCATTCAGTATAAGTTCAAGACACATAAGTGCTCTAACCATGTTTCGACTTGTGATCAATCCATAAATACCGATAGAAAATAAATAGGCACTCAAAATAAGTACATGTTCGGTCATCATTGACCAACCCCTCATCAATTTTGATTCATTTCAATATGAACAACAATTTCACCGATTTGATTAGAATATAAATGAAGTACGAAACAAAGTAAGGTATTAGTAATGGATCGAACTAAACCCCTTTCAATTTCATATATGAACAATAGAATATGAAAATGGAACTGAAGGAAAATGGATGTGATAACATAGAACAAAACAAGACTTTATTTATTTTATTTTGGATCTAAGTATTTATTACTTAATTACTTTACTGCCGGGCCATAGCAATTGCACCTATCAAAGCAACTAAAAGAATTATAGAAATGAGTTCAAATGGAAGGTAAAAATCTGTTGATAAATGAATCCCAATTTGTTGAACGTTACTTGTTAGGTCCTGCTCTATAATCTGATTTGATCTTGTAGTCCAAACAATCCCGTACCACGACGTATCCGAGATAGTAGTAATTAGTGAAAAAAGAATACTTGTACAAACCAGTGAAGTGACCCCATCCCCAACGGTCCAAAGATAGAAATCTTTGTAATATTCTGAACCATTCATGAACATCACAGCAAATAGGATTAAAACATTTACAGCTCCTACGTAAATAAGGAGCTGTGCAGCAGCTACAAAATAGGAGTTAGATGGAATATGGAATAAGGATATACAAACAAGAACCAGTCCCAATGAAAAAGCAGAATAAATTGGGTTGGTAAGTAAGACCACCCCCAGACCCCCTAATATAAGACCTGATCCCAGAAATACTAAAAGAATATCATGTATTGGTCCAGGTAAATCCATTATGTGTAAAAAAAGAGATAAATAAATCGAAATATTTCATAAACTTACTAACCGACCCAAGAAAAAAGAGGTTACCTTATTTTTTTCTTGTATATGATACGTTCCTAATTGAATCCTAAAGGGGTGTAGATTTATATAGATACAGTTATTGGATCAATCCCGCTACTGTATCTGAAAGAGTAGTTCGAAATTGTATATTTTGAAATCATCACAGATCTATGAATCCATTCTAAATCAAAATCAAGCCTTGATTCTCACCAATCAATAGTTATTTACTGACCTAGCAAAATGAAAGAAGCCTCACTCCTTTACTTTAAATCAAAACGGAATCTTAGTAATTGGTAATCGTTTTTGAATCAAGAGGTTTACCCCTGATTATTTTGATTGGAGTCGAATTCGTAATTGTTCGAATTGTGTAATCTCCAATTACTGACATTGGTAACCGGCCCAAAGCAATTTGATTATAATTCAATTCGTGACGATCATAAGTAGAAAGTTCATATTCTTCAGTCATTGATAAACAGTTTGTTGGACAATACTCGACACAATTACCACAAAATATACAGATTCCAAAATCAATACTATAATTAAGCAATCGTTTCTTTCTAATATCCGTTTCCAATCTCCAATGAACAACGGGTAGATCTATGGGGCATACCCGAACACATACTTCACAAGCAATGCATTTATCAAATTCAAAATGGATTCGACCACGAAAACGCTCCGATGTGATCGACTTTTCATAAGGATATTGAATAGTCACAGGTAAACGATTCACGTGAGATAAGGTAATCATGAAACTTTGACCAATATACCTTGCAGCTCGTATTGTCTGTTGACCATAATTCATGAACCCAGTCACCATAGGGAACATATCGTGGATATCCATGAATAGTTTGATGTTTCTTTCTCTTGCTCTAGATAGGTTATGAATCTAGAATATCATATTTTGTTATAGCGAAACGAGTTGGGAAGAAGTTGTTAATAATAGATTACCTAGAGAAATAGGTAAAAGAAATTTCCACCCAAGGTTTAATAGCTGGTCCATTCTCATCCTAGGTAAAGTCCATCTTGTTGTGATAGGAATGAACAGGAACAAATAAGCTTTAGCTAATGTAATAAGGATACCAATTGTAATTCCAAAGACTCCACCTGTTTTATTTATTCCAAAAGGTTCAGAAATGAATATGTACGGAATAGAGAAATTCCACCCGCCCAAGTAAAGAACTGTTACAAATAATGAAGAAACTAGTAGATTTAGGTAAGAAGCAACGTAAAATAAACCAGATTTAATACCTGAATATTCGGTTTGATAACCTGCTACTAATTCCTCCTCTGCTTCTGGTAAATCAAAAGGTAATCTTTCACATTCCGCTAGGGAAGAAATTAGAAAAACTATAAACCCTATAGGTTGACGCCACAGATTCCACCCCCAAAACCCATATTTTGACTGTGCCTCAACTATATCAACTGTACTTGAACTGTTAGATAATCATAGTCGATGATAACATCACTATTCCCATCGCTATTCCAGAACCGCACATGAGACCTCAGCTTCATACGGCTCCTCGATGGCCACAAATAAATCTAAGGACTGGTTCATTATTACCTCGGCATGTTTGTAGTGTAGATTAGAGTAAAGATGTATCGAAGAGTCCCGAATTAGACCAATGGAATTCCGTCCGCCATAATAATAAAAAAAAAAAAAAGCGCTTCCGAATTGATCTCATCCTTTATTTTCTAATTAGACTTAGAATTCTTTTAGTTCAGTAATAACTTAATCCTTCAATAAAATACTCGTTGTTTCAATAGATATTTCGACCCATACTTTTCGTACGAAAAAGAATTAGACACTAATTCATGAGTTATAGTTGATAAATCATTATAAGAATTCTATCCGTATAAATATGGATAGGATTGAGGAAAGAAAGAATAAACAAAGATCTCTTATTATTCAGTTTTCCTATTGCATTCCATTTCTTTCGTTCCTGTTCTTCTTTCTCACTCAGAAGGGGGTTTCTAAAAAATAAAATCAAAGGATTACTTCGTTCTCGACAGTCATTTATTTAATCAGTGGATAGAAGCATACTCTGGATCGGAATCGTGAGGAAGTACTGCTTGATCATTTCTACGAACTTAAAGCCCTCATTATGATTCCTTTTATGTTATGCAGAAATATCCCTTTGGATACCTTACATTATCTTCATCACTAATCCTTTGTGTACCTTTGTGTTCCTAACCGTCCACTCATTTTTGATTGATCCCCGGTATGGTAATACATACAACATACACAACATACAACAACATACTATACAATAGTGGAAACTCCATACAGTTGATCTTTTGCACCCGCTTCAAGTCATGATGACTAATCAACCAATCTTGGGGTAAACAGTTTCGACCGCTTATGTTTACTTCCACTTTACTCTCGTACATAGGGAATGAGAATCAATCTTCTTACTGCAAATTCATAAGCTGTTTTGTTTCACTCATATAACTATCTGGTTTAACTCATCGACCCGAATGATGAATAAAAAGAGAAAGGTATCTATTCAACACATCCAACCCCTTTCCTGGAAATAAAGGAAAGGGGTAAAGGTTCATGTTCCAACGAATCACACGTAGAGATATTGATAACACACACGGAGTTAATGGTATTTCATAACTAATAGATTGAGCAGCAGCTCGTAGACCACCTGAAAAGGAATATTTATTATTCGATCCATATCCTGACATAAGAAGTCCAATAGGAGCAATACTGGAAATAGCGATCCATAAAAAAACGCCTATACTGAGATCGGCTAGAACAAGGCGATAGCCAAAAGGAATTACTAAATAGCTTAGTAGAATTGATATGACCGCTATAGATGGCCCCATACTGAATAAACGAACATCTCCTCTAGATGGGAGAAGATCCTCTTTCAAAAGTAGTTTGGTCCCATCTGCTAGAGCTTGAAGAATTCCCAAGGGGCCGGCATATTCAGGCCCGATACGTTGTTGTATCCCTGCAGATATTTCTCTTTCTAACCACACAATCACGAGTACGCCTATTGTGATTCCCGATACAGGAGTAAAAATAGGGACAAGCAGCCATAAGAGGTCATAGACCTCTTTTAAGGATTCCGATCTGGAAAAAGAATTGATAGCTTGTACTTCTGTCGTATCAATTATCATTTCAACGATCAACTTCTCCCATAATGATATCTATACTACCTAGTATCGTCATGATATCCGCCAATTTCATTCTTTTAACTAGCTGAGGAAGAATTTGCAAATTGATGAAACCAGGTGGACGAATTTTCCATCTCCAGGGAAAAACACTATTATCCCCTATAAGAAAAATTCCCAATTCTCCCTTTGGGGCTTCGACTCTCACATAAAGTTCTTGTTTCGACAATTCAAAAGTGGGAGAAGGCTTTTTACTAATGAATCGATATTCAAAACCATTCCATTCGGAATCACTTGCTCTATCAAAGCGTCGAACTTCTAAGTTCTCATAGGGCCCCCCCGGAATTCCTTCTAGAGCCTGTTGAATAATTTTTATGGATTCCGTCATTTCATTGATTCGTACTAAATAACGAGCTAATGAGTCTCCTTCTTTTTGCCACTGGACTTCCCAATCGAATTCATCGTAACACTCATAATGATCAACTTTACGAAGATCCCATTGGATTCCGGAAGCTCGTAGCATTGGTCCCGATAAACCCCAATTTATTGCTTCCTCCCCACCAATAATGCCCACCCCTTCAACTCGTTCCAAAAAAATGGGATTTTGCGTAATAAGCTTTTGATATTCAACAATTCCTGTTAAAAAATAATCGCAGAAATCCAAACATTTATCTATCCAGCCATGAGGTAGATCAGCAGCGACTCCCCCGATACGGAAATAATTATGCATCATTCGCATACCTGTGGCAGCTTCGAATAGGTCATATAGCAATTCCCTTTCTCTGAAAATATAGAAGAAGGGAGTCTGTGAACCGATATCTGCCATAAAAGGTCCAAGCCATAATAAATGAGAAGCTATACGACTCAGCTCCAGCATAATTACTCTGATATAGCTGGCTCTTTTGGGTACTTGAATATTTCCTAATTGTTCTGGTGCATTTACCGTTATTGCCTCTGTGAACATAGTAGCTAAATAATCCCAACGTGTTACATAAGGAAGATATTGTATAATTGTTCGGTTTTCCGCAATTTTTTCCATCCCTCTGTGTAAATAACCCAATACGGGTTCGCAGTCAATAACATCTTCACCATCTAGAGTAACGATAAGTCGAAGAACACCATGCATTGATGGGTGGTGAGGACCCATATTAACTATCATGAGGTCTTTTCTTGTAGCCGGTACATTCATATGTTTTCTTCTCCGATCCATTATTCTATGAATTGCCGAAAAGGAAATAAATGAGGTTCATCAAAATTCAAGATCTAATAAACCAAAGAATTCAAATAATCTTCAAATTAACGAGTTTTTGGTTCCCGAATATCTAATTGATCGATTAATTTTTTATAACGCACTCTATTTTTCTTTGACAAATAAGCCAGCAGTCGTTGACGTTTTCCCAGAATTTTCCGCAAACCTATCTGAGATAAATAATCTTTTCTGTGCAATTCAAAATGTGAAGTAAGTCTCTGTATCTTATTGGTGAAACTGATTACTTGAAATTCAACAGACCCTTTGTTTTTTTCTTCTTTCGGAATAACTGAGATGAATGAATTTTTTACCATAACCATAAAAATAAAATTTCTCTCTTTTTTTTTTCCACAGATATGGATTTTACCAATCAGGAATAATAATAATGCCAGTTATTTTGATCTGATACACCCAATAATCTGGATTTATTCATATATTACTTTATTCTATATTCTATCAAATCAAATCAAAATTAAATTCAAATGAATTGTAAGTACAATTTGTAATTTGATTCGATAGAAGGGCAATTTTTGTACCCACAAAAGAAAATTATTTTGACCTAAGAAGATTCTGCCAAATCATTTCTAGATTCAATCCAAATCCGACACCTGATATATAGAAAATGTACCAACCATCAACTAATTCCGAATCGTGGATACATATGTATCCTTGACATACTGAAACGGCTCCCATTATTGGTATCAAACCAGTAGCGATTCATACAAGCTAAATCCTCTAATCGATAATTGGGCCAAAGAAACAATTTGAATTGAATGAATTTATTTATATCTGTACCAATATGCTTGTCCTCATCCAAAAATTGTCCCCAGTTCCTTACATTGTTGTCATTGAAAAATACCGGATTTCTATCCATAGCATTCCTATTTCCGGAATTGAAACAAATTAGAATTCTCAATTCTCTACGACGCCTAGGGGATAGAATATTTTCAGGAACAAGCAAATCATAATGATTTTCGTCTCTATTCACAAGCATCTTTTTATGTTGTACAATGGATCCATTGAAATAATTCTCATCAACATATCTTTTTTCTCGATATCTTCCATTAGTTTGGCATTTATTATTATGGACCAATGAGATACCTATGGTTTGATACATAATAAATTGTCTATCCCATTTTATGGACAGACGTACTGGTTCAAGAATCAATATTCCCTTTTTTATCAATTCTGGAAGAGTTGGATTCGTCTGAATTAACATTACATCCAGGTGCATTTCTCCTCCTTGAATAGAGGATATAGCAATTTCCTTTGCATTTATTAGTCTAAGCAGGAAACAATATACCTTAACATTATTGAAAATTCTGTTATTCAAAAGATCATCCCATCTCAATTGAAAAAGCAAATATTTTTTCAGGAATAACTCTTGTTTTGCTTTCTTGTTACTCTCGGGTTGTCCTTTCTTTTCACGTTTTTGAATGTCCGATTCCGTGTAATCCTTTTCAAAATCTTTTTGTCGTTTTCGTGCGTCTGAGCCAATATTTCCGTGGCCGAGCTGTTCTTTTTCTTCTTGATTTCGATTCTTTAATTCAAGATATTCTTTTTGATTAGATGATATACAAAGATCCTTTTTTTTATTTTCATTAATGTTTTTGTTTTCACTAATGTTTTCATTTCCATTAAAAATCAAAAGAAGTAATTTGATTGGTATAATCCACGGTTTGATCTTATATGCATCATAAAGTGGCACAAATTCTGAGAAGAACCAAGATTTCGTATTTAATATGGGGCGATATAGCATTTCTTTATTCATTCCCATCAAAAAAAACTTTTTTTTTTGATTGGGTGGGTTGATTTCTTGATGAATCGTGAGATAGAAAAGATCTTTCTTATCAATCATTTGATAATAATCAGTCTCGGTCTTAGTCATTTTATTAATGTTGGTCCCGGTATCCGTATCGGTCCAGGACTCAATATCGATATTCTTTCTAAGAAAGAAATCGAAAATTTTCCACTCCAAATATTTTCTATCCGTACTTTTACCCGTACCAATAATAGACTCTTCTCCTAGATAATCACTAATACATATATCCCCCAGTACATAAAATGGTTCAATTTTAGGTGTGTTGTAATTATATGGAATCTCTCGGTCCTCGTTTACTTGTAATGAGGATGGATAAATATATGAGTCGTTCCTATCCCCATAATTAATATATTTATATGAAAAAAGATCATATCTGTAGTTTTTTTTTAATTTTGCTTTTTTTATCGTCAATGAATTCACTTCATAATCATTTTTTTTCTCGTAATGAATGAATTGGGCTTTTTCATATGAATTCTTTTTTGAGTCTTTATTTTGAATCGTACGACGCCGATTGACCCTAGTTCGCCATTTTTGCGGTACTAATTTAGACCACCTAGCCTGAGATAAATTGTATTGATAATGACCCCTTAACCAGTTTTTCCACTCATTCATTCCAGAATTCGGAAGTTTTTTATGCCTTGGTTTGGAATCTAATATTCTTCGTGTTCCAAAAAAATTCCGGATTCTATCCTTAAGAATAAGATATGCTTCGCGATATTGAAGTAGAGATCTCAAATGATACTTCTTATTAATAGCTTGGATTTGTGATAATTTGTAAAATACAGATGCTTGTGAAAAGGAATATAGGTCACCAGAAATCTTTGATTTATTTTTACTAATATTAGAAATAGACTTTTTTATAGTCGAAATAAAGTGCATTTTTTTTTGATTTATTTCATCAATCCCTTCTTTGTGAATGTATTTATCGATAATCTTTTTTGTTGATTCAAGGAAAAGTTGTACGTTGACTCTAGAAACATTAACAGTATATAGAAAGATATGTATGTATATTCTTTCGTCGAGAAATGTCAAAAAATAGTGCCATTTGCGTATGAATATGAATCTGTTACTTTTTCCTTTTGATATCTGCCAAATATGTTTCTGCGATTCCGATCTTTTATCACCACAACTTGTATCGTTAGGACTAATATTTATATCCGGAGTTAGAAATATTTTTCTTTTGTCTTTTGCACCCCTTTCTATTTGATTTCTGATTAGGGTTGTTCTATCGGACAGATCTTTCTTTTTTTTTTCTGTCAGTGAATAATTTGCCCAATCCATGAATCTAATTAGAATGGTCGATGTCGATTTAGGAACAATTTTATTACTGCTTATGATTATGGAATCTTTTCCATTTTCATTCGGTTCATATACTTTCTTCAATACAAATAAGAAAATTGGATTTACGTTTGCAAACTCTTTAATTTTTCTTTTTAAAAATAGAATCGTTTTGATAATCCATCTTGTTTTTTCTTTTGAGACCTTTATAAACTGTTTTGTTTTTTTTTTGAAAACTCTTAGAACTAGAAAACATTTTTTTTTCACTTTTATCTTTTTTTTTTCGAATTCATTATAAATAGGTTCAAAAAAGGAAGGTTGTTGTCGGGCAGAACCAAAAGGTAGTTCGGTTTCCTTTCCCCAGATTGTTAAAAAACAAAAATTTTCTGTTTTCCCTTTCTTTTGGATTGGATCTCTATGACGGGATCGTAGTTTGGATTTGCGCCAGGGTTTCAGACAGAAAGGAAATAGGATTTTTATCTGAATACCATCTGTTAACCAGTTTTTCGGAAATTCTGTTTCTGATAATTGAACACCATTATAGGTGCATTTAACATGCATTTCTCTATTCCACTCCTTCAAATCCTCGTACCACTCGGGGAATTGAAATAAGAGCATACGGCCGAGGTTTTTAGCTATTATCAATGAAGGCAATATGATGTATTTTCTAAGAATCGATTGGGTTACTAACATAGTACCTCTTATTGCTTGAGCAAATATCAAAGTATCCCAAGTTTCTGCTATTGCTATCCGTTCATTCTCGTTTTTTTTATCTTCAATTTTTTTTGCCTCTTCTTTTGCCTCTTCCTCCTCAGAATCCGAAGTTTTGAGTTTCGGTCCTGTATCTATCCAATTTCTAAAAATTAGATTCATTGTTCGGGAGATATCAAAAGAAAAAAAAAAAGTTTTGTCTATTCTGTCCAAAAAAAGCAGGGAATGTGCATTCGCTTGATACATTTCCCAAGTAAGGATTTTACGTCTTTGAGCGCGTATGGATCCTTTTACTATATCCCGACGAAAATCTGATTGTTGCGAGTAACGTACCAAAGCCAACTCTTCTGCTTGATCACTATTAGTACTGGTACTAGTATGAGTATTGGTATTCTGATCCGGATCCGCCTTATCAGTATAAATTACCACACGTTTGGCTTTTCTTGAACGAATCCCATGATTTTCTGTTGATTCTTCTGATTCTTCCTCATTTTCCTCCTCCCGCTCTTCAAAAGAATTGATCAATTTGTATGATCGTCGAGGAATCTTTTTACCGATTTCTTCTATTCCAATAGATTTATTTTGAATTGTTTGATTATTTTGATCAGTTGTAATTACATCGAATAGAAATTTCAAACATTTTTTTTTATTTTCTGAATCAAATCTTCTTTGTTCGGATATTAAAACAAGCTTTTTAAAATTCAGACTAATGTCTGTCGATAATGGTTCTCCATTAAATGTATCCGTTTTATGTTCAAGTTTTTGGTAATCAGTAGGAAGCCTATCATGAATCTTATTTATCCAAACCATTCCTATAGAATCTTCTGTCCCTATAGAATCTTCTGTCGAAGTGATTGAGTCATCCACCATTGAACGTGAATACACTTTTTTGATTGTTCCACGATATGGTCCGTTTAAAAGGGGATCATACACTCTAGGCAAGCATT